TTTTTTATTTATAATAACAATTATAAATAATGGTACAAAATTCTGTAAATTGTATAAGTATAATAAATAATTTATATTTAAATAAATTAATTATATAATATAAATTATTTATATAAATATAGTATTTAATTAAATTAATAATTTATATTAAATAGGAGATATTAATTTATAGACCAAATAGTCTTATAATTAGAAAAAAAATGATATATTAATTAATAAATTATTTATATTAAATATAAATATTATATATTAATTATATAAATATATATATTAATATTAAATATTTATATATATATATATTTATATAATTAATATTAAAAATAATTATTCAATATATAAAAATATAAAAATATTACAAATATATTAAAATTAAATTTTTTAAGTTTATTATAATAATTAAAAAAAAATATTTATTATAAAAAATTAAATTAAAAAAAAAAAAAAAAAATAGGGGAAAATTTTAAAATTAGGAGGATTGTACTATATTATTTTATTTATTCTTATTTTATTTAAATAAAATAAATATTATAATTAAAAATTATATTTAATTAATAAATAAAAATAATATTATAAATTTATTATAAATAATTAATTAATAATATTATTTTATTCTAGTTAAATATTTTATTATTATTTTATTTTACATGTAAATTTTTGTAAGAATAATTATTAATTTTAAAAATTAATAAACTTTTATTTATTCGCAGTAATTAATATTAATTATAAAAGAAATTTTGAATTAATAATAATATATAGTATTGGTAAAATTTGTGCCAGCTACTGCGGTTATACAAATGATGCAAATAAAAATTTTTAGTATTAGTTAAATTGTTAATAAATTAATCTTTTTATAAATTTATTAGGTGAAATTTTTAAATTTATTTATTATTAATTATTAGTTTAATTTAAGCTATAAAAATTTTGTAATAAACTAGGATTAGATACCCTATTATTAAAATTAAATAAGTTAAAATACTAAAGTAGTATTAGTTATATTCTTAAAATTTAAAGAATTTGGCGGTGTTTTAGTCTATTTAGAGGAATCTGTTCTGTTATTGATAATCCACGTTGGACCTAACTTAAATTTGTTATAATTTGTATATCGCCGTCATCAGAATATATTATAAGATTAATAATTTTCTAAATATTTTATTAAATAAAATGTCAGGTCAAGGTGCAGTTTATGTTTAAGTAGAAATGGATTACAATAAATTTATTTATATGGATAATTTTTTGAAATAGAAATTTGAAGGTGGATTTAATAGTAATATAAAAAAGATTATTTATATGATTATAGCTCTAAAACATGCACACATCGCCCGTCGCTCTCATTTTTAAAATGAGATAAGTCGTAACATAGTAGATGTACTGGAAAGTGTATCTAGAATGACAATTTAAAGCTTAATTAGTAAAGTATTTCATTTACATTGAAAAGAAATTTGTGCAAATCAATTTAAATTGATAAAATTTATTTATTAATTATTTTTTTTTATTTATATTTATTAATTAAAATAATTTTAAATTTTTTAGTTTTAGTAATTTATAATGAAACAATAATTTTAATTATAGTGTATTAGTATTTTAAAAGAATATTGAAATAATTTGAAAAATTTTTATTTTTAAAGAAAATTTGATTTATTGTACCTTGTGTATCAGGGTTTATTAAATAATAAATTATTATATTAATTTTTCTCGAATTTTAAAGATTTAATTGTATATAAAAGTTATTGTGGAATAACTATTTTTAATATATAATTAGAAATGAAACGTTAATCGTTTTAAAATATATCTAGTTTTTTAAGAAATAAATTTAATTTAGTTTATTTATTTTATTAATTTTATTTTTTTTTTGAATTTAGTAAATAAATAAAATAATATTTTAAGGGATGAGCTTTAAAATAAATTTTTATATTTTATATAGTTTTAAAATAAATATAGGCTTAAAAATAGCTATTATTAATAAATTTGTTATAATTTATTTTTTACATAAAATTATTTATTTTAAATTAAATTTTTTATTAAAATTTAAATTTTAATATAAAAAATTTATTAATTATGATAAAATTAGTATATTAATTTATATAAAGTGATTAATTTGATAGGTTTTAATGAAGAATTCGGCAAATTAAATATATTCACCTGTTTATCAAAAACATGTCTTTTTGTATTTTATTTAAAGTCTAGCCTGCCCACTGACTTTTAAAGGGCCGCGGTATTTTGACCGTGCGAAGGTAGCATAATCAATAGTCTTTTAATTGAAGGCTGGTATGAATGGTTGAATGAGATATATACTGTTTTTTTAAAATTTTTATAGAATTTTATTTTTTAGTTAAAAAGCTAAAATTAAATTAAAGGACGAGAAGACCCTATAGATCTTTATTTTTATAAATTATAAATTATAAAGAATTTTAAAATTTATATTTTAAATAAAATTTTACTGGGGTGGTATTAAAATTTAATTAACTTTTATTATATTTAAACATTGATATATGAGCATAAGATCCTGTATTACGGATTAAAAATTTAAGTTACCTTAGGGATAACAGCGTAATTTTTTTAGAGAGTTCATATCGATAAAAAAGATTGCGACCTCGATGTTGGATTAAGAGTTATTTTTAGGTGTAGAAGTTTAAAGTTTAGGTCTGTTCGACCTTTGGATTCTTACATGATCTGAGTTCAAACCGGCGTAAGCCAGGTTGGTTTCTATCCTTAATAATTTATTATATTGTAGTACGAAAGGACCTAATATAAAAAATATAATTTTATTTATTTGAAAATTATTAATATTAATTACTATTTTGGCAGATTAGTGCAATAAATTTAGAATTTATAAATATAATTAATAATTATAAATAGTATTGTTTATTTTTGATAAAATTATACCGTTAATTGGAAGATTATTATTAGTAATTTGTGTAATAGTAGGAGTTGCTTTTTTAACTTTATTAGAACGAAAAGTTTTAGGGTATATTCAAATTCGGAAAGGGCCTAATAAAGTAGGGTTTAATGGGTTATTACAGCCTTTTAGTGATGCTGTAAAATTATTTACTAAGGAACAAACATATCCATTATTATCTAATTATATTTCTTATTATTTTTCTCCTGTTTTTTCTTTATTTTTATCTTTATTAATTTGGATGTGCATTCCTTATTTAATTAAATTATATTCTTTTAATTTAGGTATTTTATTTTTTTTATGTTGTACAAGTTTAGGGGTGTATACCGTTATAATTGCTGGGTGATCTTCTAATTCTAATTATGCTTTATTAGGGGGATTGCGTGCTGTTGCTCAAACTATTTCTTATGAAGTAAGATTAGCTTTAATTTTATTAAGTTTTATTTTTTTAATTGGAAATTATAATTTTTTAAATTTTTTTAATTATCAATCATATATTTGATTTATTTTTTTTTGTTTTCCTTTAGGGTTAGTTTGGTTAGCTTCTTGTTTAGCGGAAACTAATCGTACCCCTTTTGATTTTGCAGAAGGAGAATCTGAATTAGTTTCTGGCTTTAATGTAGAATATAGAAGAGGGGGGTTTGCTTTAATCTTTTTAGCCGAGTATTCGAGTATTTTATTTATAAGTATATTATTTGTTGTTATTTTTTTAGGAAGAGATATTTATAGTTTTATATTTTTTTTAAAATTAACTTTTATTTCTTTTATTTTTATTTGGGTTCGAGGGACTTTACCTCGGTTTCGGTATGATAAATTAATATACTTGGCTTGAAAAAGATTTTTACCTTTATCGTTGAATTATTTATTTTTTTTTGTTGGGTTAAAGATTTTTTTTATTTCTTTATTATTTTAATGAATAAATTTTAGTACTAAAATTAATAGAAGACTTTACTTCTTTCTTATGTTTTCAAGACATATGCTATAAAAGCTTATTAATTAATTTAATAATTTATCTCAGTATTTAGCTAATAATGGATTAATAATAAAGTATGAAAAGTATAAAACAGTTAAAATTTGTCCTGTTAAGACATATGGGTCTTCAACCGGTCGGGCTCCAATTCATGTTAATAATGAAGCAATAATTACTATATTTCAAAATAAAATTTGATTTAAAGGGTAAAATTGTAGTCCTCGGAATTTTCTAGAATGGGTAAAAGGTAAAATTAATAAAATAGCAATAGATAAAACTAATGCAATAACTCCCCCTAATTTATTTGGAATAGACCGTAAAATAGCATAAGCAAATAAAAAATATCATTCTGGTTGGATATGAACCGGGGTAACTAAAGGGTTTGCTGGAATAAAATTTTCTGGGTCTATTAATAAATAATTAAATTTTCAAATAAAGGCAATTAAAATTCATAAAAAAACAATAAACCCGAAAATATCCTTATAAATAAAATAAGGGTGGAAAGGAATTTTATCTACATTTCTATTTAATCCTAAAGGATTATTAGATCCAGTTTGGTGTAAGAATAATAAATGAATCATTATTAAAGCTAAAATAATAAAAGGAAAAATAAAATGGAAGGTAAAAAATCGAGTTAAAGTAGCGTTATCAACAGCAAATCCCCCTCAAATTCATTGTACTAGGTCTATTCCTAGGTAAGGTACCGCGGACAATAAATTTGTAATAACTGTGGCTCCTCAAAAAGATATTTGCCCCCATGGTAAAACATATCCTAAAAATCCCGTTGCTATTGTTAAAAATAAAATAATTACTCCTGTGTTTCATGTTATATGGTATAAGTAAGATTCATAATATACTCCTCGTCCTACATGGATGAATAAACAAGCAAAAAAAAAAGAAGCTCCGTTAGCATGACAAATTCGTAAAAATCATCCGTTATTTACATCTCGACAAATATGATTTACTCTATTAAATGCTGTTTCGATGTCTGCAGCGTAATGTATGGCTAAAAATAAACCAGTTAAAATTTGGATTATTAAACATAACCCAAGTAATGACCCAAAATTTCATCAAGCAGAGATATTTGAGGGAGCAGGGAGGTCAACTAAAGCGTTATTCGCAATTCTAATTAAAGGGTGACTTTTTCGGATTGGTTTAAACATTAATTTATTGGGCGTAAAGGCCCATAAAATTTTTTTGTAATTTTTACAGTTACAAGAAGAGTTAAAAATAAATAATTAATTAATAATAAAGTAATTAAATTTGTTGGGAAGTTATATATTTTATTTAGAAATAAAATATTTTCATTAATTATATTATTATTAAAAGATAGTTTTTCTATTTCTATATTTGAAATAAATTGTTCTATTAATGTTTTGTCTAATATAAAAAAAATAAAAGTTAAAAATAAAAAAATAAATAAACTTAATATAGTTAAATTAAATGACATAGAAAATATTTCATTTGAAGATAATGAAGTAACATAAATAAATAAAATTAATATTCCTCCTAAAAAAATTAAAAATAAAATATAAGAAAATCAAAAAGTTTTTACATAAATTCCTGTTAATAAACATGTTAAAAATGTTTGTGTTAGCAATATTAATCCTATTGATAATGGGTGTTTTATTTGTATAAAAATAAATCTAATAATTAAACAAATTGATATAATAATTAATTTTGTAATTTCAAGAAATAGTTTATTTAAAATATTAACTTTGGGAGTTAATGAAAAAGAAGTTTCTTTTTTCTTGAAGTTTAAAAAGAAAAATTCTTATTTTTAGTTTACAAGACTAATGTTTTTGTTAAACTATTTAAACTAATTAATGGCAAATATATTTTTGATATTTTATTTATCTATAATTATATTTTTTTTTGGTTGTATAGTATTTGTTTCTAATCGAAAACATTTACTATCTACTTTATTAAGTTTGGAATATATAGTTTTAAGTTTATTTATTTTTTTATTTTTTTATTTAAATTTTATAAATTATGAAATATATTTTAGCATATTTTTTTTAACTTTTTGTGTTTGTGAAGGGGTTTTAGGGCTTTCTATTTTAGTTTCTATAATTCGTACTCATGGTAATGATTATTTTCAAAGTTTTTCTATTTTACAATGTTAAAGTTTATTTTTATATTATGTTTAATATTTCCTCTTTCTTTTTTAAAAAATTTTTATTGAATGGTTCAAAATTTAGTTTTTTTATTGGCTTTTGGGTTTATGGTTAATTTAGGATCTATAAATTATTTTAATTATATTTCTTATTATTTTGGGTTAGATATAATTTCTTATGGGTTAATTTTATTAAGATTTTGAATTTGTGCGTTAATATTAATAGCAAGTGAAAAAGTTTTAATTATAAATAATTACGAAAAATTATTTATTTTTATAATTTTATTTTTATTATTAATATTAGTGTTAACTTTTAGATCAATAAGTATATTTATATTTTATTTATTTTTTGAAGCTAGACTAATTCCTACGCTATTTTTAATTTTAGGCTGAGGGTATCAGCCAGAACGTTTGCAAGCTGGGGTTTATTTATTATTTTATACTTTACTGGCTTCTTTACCTTTATTAGTAGGTATTTTTTATATTTTAAATTTTATAAATACTTTATCTTTTACTTTATTATTAAATATAAGTTTTTGTAATATAAATTTATTGTATTTATCTTTAATTTTAGCTTTTTTAGTAAAAATGCCTATATTCTTAGTTCATTTATGGTTACCTAAAGCTCACGTTGAAGCTCCTGTTTCTGGTTCTATAATTTTAGCTGGTATTTTATTAAAATTAGGGGGGTATGGTTTATTGCGGATGTTTTCTTTATTACAAGTTTCTGGGGTTAAATATAATTATTGGTGGATTAGAATTAGTTTAGTAGGAGGGGTATTAATTAGATTAGTATGTTTACGACAAACAGATTTAAAGGCTTTAATTGCTTATTCATCTGTTGCTCATATAGGAATTGTTTTAAGAGGGCTATTAACCATAACTTATTGGGGGTTAACTGGTTCATACGCATTAATAATCGCGCATGGGCTTTGTTCTTCTGGTCTTTTTTGTTTAGCAAATATTTCTTATGAGCGTATAGGAAGACGAAGTTTATTAATTAATAAGGGTTTATTGAATTTTATACCGACTCTTAGTTTATGATGATTTTTATTATGCTCTGGGAATATGGCGGCTCCTCCCACTTTAAATTTATTAGGGGAAATTTCTTTATTAAATAGAATTGTTAGATGATCTTGAGTTAGAATAATTATATTAGCCTTTTTATCTTTTTTTAGAGCTGCTTATTCATTATATTTATTTGCCTATAGACAACATGGAAAAATTTATTCAGGGGTTTATTTTTTTTCAGTAGGGAGAGTTCGGGAATTTTTATTATTAATATTACATTGATTACCTTTAAATTTGTTAATTTTAAAAAGAGGGTTTTGTATATTATGAATTTATTTAAATAGTTTAATAAAAATATTGATTTGTGGTGTCAATGATATGAGGTTTCATTTTAGATCGTGAATTATTTAATTAATTATTGTAAAATTAGTTTTTATATTTTAATATCAATTAGAATTTCATTATTTTTAATTAGTTTAAAATTTTTATTAAAAGATTTAGTTTATTTTATTGAATGGGAGATTTTAAGCTTACAATCTGTGTCAATTGTTATAACCTTTTTATTTGATTGAATAAGATTAATATTTATATCTTTTGTATTATTAATTTCTTCTTTAGTAATTTTTTATAGAAAACAATATATAGAAGAAGATTATAATATTAATCGCTTTATTTTATTAGTTTTAATGTTTGTTATGTCTATAATAATATTAATTATTAGTCCAAATTTAATTAGAATTTTATTGGGGTGAGATGGATTAGGGCTTGTTTCTTATTGTTTAGTTATTTATTTTCAAAATGTAAAGTCTTATAATGCTGGGATATTAACAGCCTTATCTAATCGAATTGGGGATGTTGCTTTGTTATTAGCGATTGCTTGAATATTAAATTATGGGAGATGAAATTATATTTTTTATTTAGAAATAATAAGTAAAAATATTGAAATAATAATTATTGGAGGGTTAGTGATATTAGCCGCAATAACTAAAAGAGCACAAATTCCCTTTTCTTCTTGGTTACCGGCGGCCATAGCAGCCCCTACCCCGGTGTCGGCCTTAGTTCATTCGTCTACTTTAGTAACAGCCGGGGTTTATTTATTAATTCGATTTAATATTTTATTGATAGATTGATGAATAGGGCAATTTATATTATTAATTTCAGGGTTAACTATATTTATAGCAGGATTGGGGGCTAATTTTGAATTTGACTTAAAAAAAATTATTGCTTTGTCGACTTTGAGACAATTAGGGTTAATAATAAGTATTTTGTCTATAGGATTTTACAAATTAGCCTTTTTTCATCTTTTAACACACGCTCTTTTTAAGGCTTTATTATTTATATGTGCTGGGTCTATTATTCATAATATAAAAAATTCCCAAGATATTCGCATAATAGGGGGGTTAAGAATAAGCATACCTTTAACTTGTAGTTGTTTTAATGTAGCTAATCTAGCTTTATGCGGGATACCTTTTTTAGCTGGATTTTATTCTAAGGATTTAATTTTAGAAATAGTGAGATTATCTTATGTGAATTTTTTTTCTTTTTTTCTTTTTTTTTTTAGTACAGGGTTAACAGTTTGTTATTCATTTCGTTTAGTTTATTATTCTATAACAGGGGATTTTAATAGAAGTGTTTTACATCCTTTAAATGATAGGGGGTGAACAATATTATTTAGTATTTTTTTTTTAATAGTTATAGCTGTAATTGGGGGGAGTTTATTAAGATGATTGATATTTTTAAACCCAAGAATAATTTGTTTACCTTTAGATATAAAATTATTAACTTTGTTTGTTTGTATTTTTGGGGGGTTAATTGGGTATTTAATTAGAAATGTAAAATTATTTTTTATTAATAAATCTTTATATTATAATAATTTTACTAATTTTGTTGGGTCAATATGATTTATACCTATTATTTCTACTATTGGGGTAATTAATTATCCATTAAATTTAGGATTGTATTCTTATAAAAGTTTTGATCAAGGTTGAAGTGAAATTTTTGGGGGTCAAATAATTTATAATCAATTAAAAAATTATTCTTTATATTTACAAGAATTTCAAATAAATAGTTTAAAAATTTATTTATTAAGTTATATATTATGATTTATTGTTTTATTAATATTAATTATTTTAGTTAATTAATTTAAATAGCTTATATTTAGAGCATGACACTGAAGATGTTAGGGAGATTAATTTAATCTTTAAATATTTATAAAAAATAAATTTTTATTTTTACATTGAAAATGTAATGTTTTTGTTAAACTATATAAATAGAAATATGTTGATCAAGAAAAAGCTGCTAACTTTTATCTTTAATGGTTTAATTCCATTTATATTTCTTTTAATTGGAACTAAATTATTCAATTTTATCATTAACAGTGATATACCTCTTTTTGGTTTCAATTAATTAAGGTAAATTGAAAGTTCAATACTTTTTAAATGCAAATTAAATGTTATAGTTAACTATTACCCTAAAATATGGGTGAATTTCACCTAAGATTAGGCCGAAACTAATTGCAATATATCGCTTCATATTTAGTTATTTCATTCTAAAGCTCCTTGATTTCATTCATGGTATAACCCAATTAATAAAATAAAAATAAAAAAGAAACTAGTAATTGTTCAATTTATTAAATGTGAAGATTTAATAATTATTACTATAGGCAATAATAAAGCAATTTCAACGTCAAAAATTAAAAAAATAATTGCAATTAAAAAAAATCGTAAAGAAAAAGGTAACCGAGAAGAGCTTATTGGGTCAAATCCACACTCAAATGGAGAGCATTTTTCTCGGTCTAATAAAGTTTTTTTTGATAATAATGTAGCTAAAATTATTACTATAATAGTAATAATAAAAATAATAGTTGTTATAATTGATAATATTAATATTATTTATACTAAAATTATTTAGTCCTTGTGATTGGAAGTCACATATACAAATATATACTTTATAAATATCTACCTCATCAGTAAATAGAAATATATAAAAATAATCATACTACATCAACAAAATGTCAATATCAAGCAGCAGCTTCAAACCCAAAGTGGTGATTTTTTGAAAAATGAAAGTTAATGTGTCGAAGAAAACAAATTAATAAAAATGTTGTTCCAATTAATACATGTAACCCATGGAATCCTGTTGCTATATAAAAAGTTGACCCGTATACTGCATCAGCAATTGTAAAAGGGGCTTCAATATATTCATATGCTTGTAAAATAGAAAAATAAACCCCTAAAATAATAGTAAAAAATAGACCCTGAGTTGCTTGAGAGTGATTTCTTTCTATTAAAGCGTGATGGGCTCAAGTTACTGTTACCCCAGAGGCCAATAAAATAGCAGTATTTAATAAAGGAATTTGAAATGGGTTAAAAGCAATAATTCCTACAGGAGGCCATGTTATCCCTAATTCAATTGTGGGGGATAAACTTCTGTGAAAAAAAGCTCAAAAAAAAGAAATAAAAAAAAACACTTCAGATACAATAAATAAAATTATTCCTCAACGTAATCCAATTGTTACTGGGAAAGTATGTAACCCTTGAAAAGTTCCTTCTCGTGAGATATCTCGTCATCATTGATATATTGTTAAAATTGTAATTACATTTCCTAAAATAAATAAAGTTATTGTGTATTGGTGGAATCATTGAACTAACCCCGAAACTGTAGTTATAGCTCCAATTGCTCCTGTTAAAGGTCAAGGGCTGTAATCTACTAAATGAAATGCATGATTGGCATGTGTTGACATTAATTAACTTCTCTTGAGTAAAGAGTTCTTAAAACTGCAAATACATATGACTGAATAATCGCAACGGCGGATTCTAATACTAATAAAGCAATTTGAGTTGTTAAAATTAAAGATAAAATAATATAGTTAGTTGTTATTGGGCCTGTATTTCCTAATAATGTTAATAATAAATGTCCAGCAATTATATTAGCTGTTAATCGAACAGCTAAAGTTCCTGGTCGAATTACATTTCTAATAGTTTCAATGCATACTATAAAAGGTATTAATACTGGGGGAGTTCCTTGAGGTACTAAATGAGCAAATATGTGTTGGGTATGATTAATTCATCCGTATAATATAAAACTTAATCATAAAGGGAAAGCTAATGCTAATGTTAAAGTTAAGTGACTTGTTCTAGTGAAAATATAAGGGAATAAACCTAAAAAATTATTAAATATAATTAATGAAAATAAAGAAATAAATATTAGGGTTCTTCCGTTATGCCCTGAGGGCCCTAATAATGTTTTAAATTCTTTATGTAAAGTTAGTAAAATATTATTTCAAATAATTTGGAATCGATTTGGTAGTAATCAAAATGAAGCAGGGATTAGTAATAACCCAATAAAAGTTCTTAATCAATTTAAAGAAAGGTTTAAAATAGTTGTAGAAGGATCAAAAACAGAAAATAAGTTTGTTATCATTTTCAATTTAATTTATTAAATTTAATATTTAATGATTGAGAAGTTTTTATTGGAGAATAATTAAAACAAAAGTAATTTAAAATATTAAAAATTACTAATGTAGTTGAAAAAATAAAAAATAAAATTAATCAATTAATAGGGGCTATTTGTGGGATTAAAAAATATTAGATTTAAACTAATTTTTTTAGTTTGACATACTAAGGTTTTTATAAAACTAATTTTTTTATAAGTTTTATTCATTAGAAGTAAGTGCTAATTTACTATAATATGATTTAAGAGATCATTACTTGCATTCAGTCATCTAATGAATTAGTTATATTAGTAATTCATTTAATAAAATAATTTATTGGAATTCTTTCAATTACAATAGGCATAAATCTATGATTTGCTCCACAAATTTCTGAACATTGTCCAAAAAATAAACCCGGGCGGTTGATTAAAAAATTAAGTTGGTTTAATCGTCCAGGAGTGGCATCTACCTTAACTCCTAAAGATGGGACAGTTCATGAATGAAGGACATCAGTTGCTGTTACTAGAATTCGAATTTGATTATTTATTGGTAAAACAATTCGATTATCTACGTCTAATAAACGAAATCCATTTAGTTCAAGTTCATTTGTTGGAATTATATAAGAATCAAATTCTAAATTTAAAAAATCTGAATATTCATAACTTCAATATCATTGATGACCAATTGATTTTAAAGTAATTGAAGGGGTATTAATTTCATCTATTAGGTATAATAATCGTAATGACGGGAAAGCAATAAATATTAAAATAATTGCAGGTAGTACAGTTCAAATGATTTCAATAGTTTGTCCATGTAATAAATAACGATTAGTTAATTTATTAAATAATAATATTCCTATAATATATCCTACTAAAATAGTGATTATTGTTAAAATAAGTAATGTGTGATCATGGAAAAAATTTAATTGTTCTATTAAAGGTGAGGAACTATCTTGTAACCCTAAATTTGATCATGTTGCCATTTTCTAATAAAAGATAAATTCTTTATATATGAAGCTTAAATTCATTGCACTAATCTGCCATATTAGAAATTATTAGTTAATAATGGTAATTCCGCATAAGTATGTTCTGCGGGGGGAAGTGTGTGGTATCATTCAATTGATGAAGATAATTGTATAGGGAATGCTGGTGTTCGTTGAGTAATTATACTTTCTCAAATAATAAATAAAAAGTATAAAATAGCGAATAGAGAAATTGTTCTTCCTAATGAAGATACAATATTTCATGCTAAGTAACTATCAGGAAAATCTGAGTATCGTCGGGGTATTCCTGCTAAACCTAAAAAATGTTGAGGGAAAAAAGTTAAATTTACTCCAATGAATATTATTGCAAATTGATATTTTAGTCATGTAGGGTTTATTGTTAGCCCTGTTAATAAGGGGTATCAATGAATAAACCCTGCTATAATTGCAAATACTGCTCCTATAGAAAGAACATAATGAAAATGAGCTACTACATAATAAGTGTCATGAAGAACAATATCAATTGATGAGTTAGCTAGTACAACTCCTGTTAAACCTCCTACTGTAAATAAAAATACAAATCCAAATGATCAAAGTATGGCTGGGCTATAAGTTAATTGAGTCCCGTGTAAAGTTGCAAGTCAACTAAAAATTTTAATTCCTGTAGGTACAGCAATAATTATTGTGGCGGAAGTAAAATAAGCTCGTGTATCTACATCTATTCCTACTGTAAATATATGATGGGCTCATACAATAAACCCTAATAAGCCAATAGCTAGTATTGCGTAAATTATCCCTAAATTTCCAAAAGTTTCCTTTTTCCCTCTCTCTTGAGTAATAATGTGAGAAATTATACCAAATCCTGGTAAAATTAAAATATAAACTTCTGGGTGACCGAAAAATCAAAATAAGTGTTGGTATAAAATAGGATCTCCCCCTCCGGCCGGGTCAAAGAATGAAGTATTTAGGTTTCGGTCTGTTAATAATATAGTAATAGCCCCGGCTAAAACAGGTAAAGATAATAAAAGTAAAATAGCAGTGATTACTACTGATCAAACAAATAAAGGTATGCGATCAAGAGTGATTCCTGGAGATCGTATATTAATAACTGTAGTAATAAAATTTACTGCTCCTAAAATAGAAGAGATTCCTGCTAAATGTAAAGAAAAAATTGCTAAGTCTACAGAAGCCCCAGCGTGGGCGATACCAGAAGAGAGAGGGGGGTACACTGTTCATCCTGTTCCAGCCCCATTTTCTACTATACTTCTAGAAATTAATAAAGTTAAAGAAGGGGGGAGTATTCAAAATCTTATATTATTTATACGTGGGAATGCTATATCGGGGGCTCCTAATATTAGGGGAACTAATCAATTTCCAAATCCTCCAATTATAATAGGTATAACTATAAAAAAAATTATAATAAAAGCATGAGCTGTTACAATAACGTTATAAATTTGATCATCACCAATAAATGCTCCTGGGTGTCCTAATTCGGCGCGGATTAAAATTCTTAGGGAGGTACCTACTATTCCTGCTCAGGCTCCAAAAATAAAATATAAAGTTCCAATATCCTTATGATTTGTTGAAAATAATCATTGTCGCGATTAAATGGCTGAAGTTTAGGCAATAAATTGTAAATTTATTTATGGGAAATATTCTCTTTAATCAAGCTTTATAGTCAATAATGATATTAGACTGCAATTCTAAAGGAATAAATATTTTATTAAAGCTTAAGAATTAAAAGATTAATACAAATATTTTCAGCTTTGAAGGCTATTAGTTTATTTAACTTAAATTCTTATATAATTATATAAATTGTAAAGATTAAAATTAGCCCTCTAATTGAAATAAAATTAAAAATAATACTAATAGAAGATAATTTATTAGTGTAATTATTTTTTAATAACCAAGAATTTTTTTGATAATTTAATATAAAAATACTATAAGATAATCGTAAATAAAAAAATAAAGTAATTAAAGTTAAACATACACTAATAATTAAAATAAAGAATTGACTTATGTTTGTTAAATTTTGAATAACTAATCATTTTGGTAAAAATCCTAAAAATGGGGGTAATCCGCCTAAAGATAATAAGTTTAAGAAAATTAGTAATTTTATGATTGGGTTTATTAAAGTAATATTAAAAATTTGATTAAAATAAAATAATTTAAAATTATTAAATATTAAAACAATTGAAAAAGATAAAAAAGAATATATTAAAAAATAAGTTATTCATAATATCTCATTATTTATTATTGCTAATAATATTCATCCTAAATGATTAATAGAAGAAAATGCTATTAATTTACGAATAGAGGTCTGGTTTAACCCCCCTAAGGATCCAATCAATATAGATAAAATAATAGAAATTATGAAAAAGTTATAAATAAAATTATAAGAGATTAATATTAAAGGGGCGATTTTTTGTCAAGTTATTAAAATTAGCCCATTAATTCAGGATAGCCCTTCTATTACTTCTGGGAATCAAAAATGAAAAGGAGCAGCTCCTCTTTTTAATAATAAAGTCGATAAAATTAAAATTTCATTATAATTATTTAGTAATAAAAAATTATTATTATAAATAAATATTAGTGTAATAATTGCAAATAAAAGAATTGAGGAGGCGAAAGCTTGGGTTAAAAAATATTTTAAAGAACTTTCAGAAGTTAATAAATTTTTTTTATTATCATTTATTAGGGGGATAAATGATAATAAATTAATTTCTAACCCTATTCAAGCTCCTAATCAAGAATTTGAAGAAATAGTAACTAATGTTCCAAAAATTAATGTAATAAAAAAAATATTATTAGAAATTTTTTTAATTAAAAAGAAAAGGGGTATAACCTTTATAAGTGGGGTATGAACCCAATAGCTTAATTAGCTTATCTTTTTATATTTTGGTGTATGACGCACAAAAGATTTTGATTCTTTTAGAAATAGTTTAATTCTATTAAATATAATGAATGAAATATAAAATTTCATGATTTACCCTATCAAGGTAATCCTTTTTATCAGGCAATTCATT